CATTTGAAAGCCAGTCCATTGGCTAATCTTTTTCTAGCAATCCCTTTTTCAAGAAGGTAAGCAAGCGTCTTTTAGTTATCTTTCTTTTATTTTAGGATAAAGCATTCTATTTTTGAATCTAGTGAGTTCTTCCCCGGTTATCTTCCCCGTAAGCTGGCCCTAAGTGCTTCCATGTTGATCCATACGATGGAATACGGTTCTTGCCAGTTGCCTTACCTGCGGTTTCTATTACATCCCTTCAAATTGACACTGTACAGCGGTTTTATTGGTTCTACTGTACCTCCCTAACCTAAGGCTCTGACGGGGCTAACGATCTAAAATAGGATTCCCTTCGAATATCTAATCTATTCTTTTTTGCCTTCCCTGAGGCTCACGTTCCAATTGCAGTCCTCCTACCAGCCATTTCTGAGCCATTTTTAGTTATCTTGCTTGGAAGTTTTCTTACATCCCCTTCCACGCCCCTCCTGGCGGTTTCAGTAGGAGTTTTTCCTGTCTATTTCCGTTCCTCTCTTTTCGATCCAGTCTTTATTGCCAGGCTTTTTCCTTCCTTTGCCCTTTTAGCCATTGGAAGTTCCCTTCTTTCTACCAGGGAGCCAGTCTCCGTAGTGGCATTTCCCCTATTCCTAGACTTTTCTATCTGTAACAGCATCTTTCTAATGACTATGTTTAAGGATATGTGATTTCCAATGAGTGAGGATCTTTCTTGCCCCTGCCCCATATTCTGTAGTTTCCCTCCATAAGCAGTCGTTTTTCCCCTAATGGCAATGGCATTTCCACCAGTCTTCCTTCCATTGTCAGTTCGAGTTGCCCCCCACCCATATAGGTTCAGGTAATCCCCTTATTTCGTTTCGATGTCAGGCCCGTTCCTCAGGTCTAAAAGGGCTGGCTATAAAAAGAAGATTCCCTCGGATCGGAGGGCTATCGAGCCAGGGGGTCATTTTGTAGTCTCAATGCCAGTCTCACAGGGGAGGGATATAGAGATAGATTTTTTTTCTTTTTTTTTCAGCGACCTGCAGTTCCAGTCCTTCATGCAATAAGTTTTCAAGCGAGTGCAGCAAGCGCAGGGATAGCAGATTCGAGGGCGTAAGTAAGCAAGGGAGCTCTCCGAACCCGAACATAAAAGAAAACCTTGACTTTCACTTTAAGTAGTTGTTTCACCTAGACCCAGTGCTAGGCTAGACCCCGTAGTTGTAGAAGTCAAAAAAGTGGGAGTATCCGTAACAGTAGTTGTCCCTAACATATTAGGAAAGCAAAGCAGTTACATTTATCTTTCCATTGGAGAAGCACTACCTCGGGTTAACTCAGTCACAGACTAGCCCTATGGAGAATTTGGTTTTCCATTTCGAATTCTTTCGTTCTGCCTGCTCTTTGGAAATATAAGGCCAATAGCAACTGGCTCTTTATTCTTTAACTTGCTACTAGCAATGGAAGTGTTACCTGAGACTGCTACTAGAGAAAGAACCTAATGTAAAGAGAATGAGACTAGCAACTCCTCCTTAAAGAGAACTCCCAATTGGGGATCGACGAATCCACTTCTGTACTATTTAAATAGAAAAACGTACCGGAAGGGAGAACCCAGAAAACAAAACCGCATATAAGCGAACTACCTAATGGATCGAACGTCGAACTCCATCGAAGAGAAATGGCCTGCAAACCCTCTGCCTAAGGATAGAATCTATTACCTCTCCACTCCTGTGACTCTGGGGGAACTACTGGTACTCTTATCCGTTACGCCCTTACGACTCTTGGAAGTCTGCTTTGCTATCTTGGCTAGAAAAAGTTTGCTTGAAAACTCACTTGCGCTTACTTACTTCATTGCCCCTCCGAAAAGGGATATCCCGATTTGCTTGCCTACTTGATTGCTTCCTAAACAGGATGTGCATTTCTCCTACTCACGACGATGAAGGATTCGGCATCGGCAGCGGTAGTTACAGGATCATCGTATAGCTATGAAAAGCATCTAGGAAGAAAGGACCGAGCTGATTCTATAGCTGCCTATTCTGTAACAGCTGATTCTAGCACAACTTATTCTTCTAAACTTGAAAACACCCTATTTTTCCTCAAAGAGTAAGCTGCACCCTATTCCTATTCTTGCAAAGAAAGAGCTTAGACTCCCCCTGCTACTAGCACTAGCCCTACTACTAGGGAGGGGCGGGTAAGGCAAAAAGCACAGGAAAGATCCGGCGCAGCTTCTTACCCCCTTATTTCTATTCCTTCGCCTCTTCCCGAGAACCTGAAACGGATTCGTGAACAACTGAAGCTTCTGCTTCCTCCCCGATGGTCCGGGCATTCACTCGCGTCTACGATTGTTGGGTCTTCATTCCTTCTTCCTTTCCTTGCTTCTTAACTACTCCAGTCTCTCTTAGCCCAGTCCTGAAACGGTAACTAGAGTTCTAGCATGAACTGGCTATCTTTCAAGACATGGTTGAAGAAAAGGCCAGCTACCCTGACTCCAACGGCGCCTACTCCTTCGCGAAAGCAGGGGATTCGGTCACAGGCTTCTCTAAGAGGATTCGTTATGAGAGAAAGAGAACTGCTCCTTCTTCTTGTCTTAGACAATCTCTCTGTCAACAAAAGCCATTTTGGTCACATTCATTCAACCATCAACCCCCGGGATCCTACCTTCTTTCTTTTCGTGTAGTGGGACTCCTTCTTCGTCAGTCAGAGACAGCAGCAGATAAGACAAGAGCGACAATCGCTAATGGTTCTGTTATACGAAACTTTCTTTACCCCGGGTATTTCTTCTCATTAGATCTCCTCTTTCTCCGATCTATCTCTGAGGAAGACTGGAGAATCCTGGTATTCCTTTCTTATTTTCCTTCTTTTCTTTCTTCTTTGAAGACTTCCTGCTGTAGGGTAGGATTCTACTTTTATTCAAGAGATGGAACCCCCAGAAGGAAATTGGATAGGGCCAGCTACCCCTCTTTCTTTCCTTCGCCTAGGGGCTAGCTAAAGGGTAAGGCCTACTCTTTCTTTTCTTTCTATCCGCCTTGCCTCCGCCCAGCACAAGGATGGAACTAGTATAACTATCAAAGGCAGGATTTCTTGAATAATGGTTCCCTCGCATCTGGATTGTGAAACTAAACTCCAGTACTCAAGAAAGGACTGGATCGGGGAATTCCCCAACCCCGGATCTCATAAGCTAAAAGCCCAATAGTGAAGATCCTTAGACCAACGGTTCCATTCTTCTTGGTGGCTGCTCACGGGGCTTTCCCCTTGCTTAATTGGAAGGTTGTGCTCGACTAACTTCTCGCTTTCCTTCTTAAATGAATGGGCTTGTCAAGCTTTCGTCTCAATTCATATCTAGATTGAATTTCTACTTTTCTCTCCTACCAAAGCTGGTGGCCTCACCTTCTTCCTCTTATCTTATTCTATTTCATTTCGACAGGAAAAGCCGGGAGAATAGAATATGAGAAAGAAGAAAAGGAAGAAGTGAGACTATAACCAGAAAAATAAGAAATATGAGAAAGAAGAGAAAAGAGCCTCTTTCTTTACTTTAGTCAGTGAGTGAATCATGAAAGCGGCGGGCCCAATGAACTCTCCAATCGTGCACCGAAATGGAGCCGGAGAGTCGGTAACCGTCAGATCGCCTACGATCCTATCTGACTAGAGTGAATGGGATATTGGACTATGCTTGGAGGGTCAAATCATGCTAGCAATATGTTTAACACATTTAATTCGTACTCGTCATTGATGTCACGGCCGGGAATCGAACCTGTGCGCCGCTCACTGCCTTTCCTACTAATCTAAGAGTTCAGTTTCAGACCGACAGGTTCTATCTAATTGCAGAACGTAGATAAAGAGAAGAGGAATCCAATTCCCTTTCCTTCTTTCTTGTCTATGGCACCCATCTGGCAAGGCCTAGCCGACCCGACATAATGTCATATACGAACAAGAACCATCCCGGTGGAGTTCTCGTATGGTACGAGAATACACCACTTGAAGCGGCCGAACGATTTCCAGCTTTTCCCTGGTCCGAGTGGCCCATATCAGCGCTCTACTTCTCCAATTTGACCTCGACCTCCGCCTTCGCCGGTTGACTGTCAGGCCTTTCGATCCCGAGACCCAGCCTACCAAGGGGCAGGGGTGGGCAGCGGTTGGGTTCCGACGGACATGGCTGTCCGACGGACTGCGACCCGAGCGTACCTCCGCGCTGAGTTATGGGGTCCTGACACACCTTGAATCGAGGAGCAGCTCCCGAATTGAATTGAATGAAGGCTTGCTGACGGTGAGTTCCCGCACCGTGACCTATGTGTTCGCCGCGGCATCGAGCAGCGACTAGGAGCGAATCCCTAGCTTGCTTCCTGGTCCCCGACTTATGAAGCATGTAGTGCCCGCCAAGCACTTAATCGGCGAGTCACATTTCAGGAATGGGATATTGTTCAGTGCCAGCTCATTAGCAAGCCCGTGACCGTATCTCCATAGCCTGGTCACGTGCGACCCGGTGATGATGTCGCTCTTCTAGTGGTCCGATTGGTCAGACAGAGGCCCCCCCTCCGTCGTCTTCCATCGTTCCTCCACTGGCACGAAGCCCGGGGACGTGGAGATTGCTCTACAGGCAGTAACAATCGGTTGGTACACTACAGACCCGGCATTAGCTTAGTAGGTCCCGCTCACGACCTGACGCCTTGGGACGTCCTCGAACGATGGATTGAAACAGGCCCGCTTATACCCGTACCGAGGTGAGATTCGGTTTGATTCCCGTTATACGCGATGTGACTCTTGTCCCCATGCCCGGGCATCACGAAGGAAGGGCTGCTGGATTCCACTTTTGATCAATAGGAAGAGGAGGAAAAAAAAAGCTTATGATGAGCATCTATTTGAGTCGATCATTTCCAAGATCTAATTCCAGTTTTTTTTTATGTAGTGGAAACGCCTTACAATCTGAAGTTTTACGCTTAAGGGAAGAAATGTTCTTGGTAAATGCAGGACTTGGGACCCCCAGAATTTGTATGCAAGATGAGCTTACAGGAGTGCCAATCAACCGAGCCACCAGGTTCACGAATAAAGTGGGATTCCTGGCCGGTGAATCACTGATCAAAGAGCGAGCAGCCACCTGGTTTAAGGATTTGGTGGGATCTACAGATGTAGTGGCCGGTGAACCGCTTCTTCTTCTTCCACGAAAATTCAGACAAAACCGAGCTTGGATGGAACTGAACAAGATTTGGCGAACGAAGAAAAAGAAAAAGGTCAAAGGCTTTATTTTAAAGAAAAAGGTCAAAGTCAAAGGCTTGAAAAGAAAAAGAGGTTATTTAGTACAAGTAGCCATCGCAGGTTTCATTACTTTTTGTAGACGAAATAAAATAAGGAAAAAGATATTGAATGATCGATTCACATTCACCATTAAGAGCATAAAAAGCAAAAGGACGAAGATTGTGTTGAAAAGCGGAAGATCAAACATTGATGAGCGTGACGAAAAAAAAAAGAAAATTTTAAAATAATAATAATAGCTAGGTGTAAACCGATATGCTAAAATAAGAGATTAAAGGGATAGCATAATCGTAAATATAATTCAGGTTCGAATTCCATAGATAATATGGATAGTATTGTCTATAATGATAGACAAATGAAAGGCTTTCTGAAGCCTTTTTTTTATTCATTTACTTGATATTTTGAAAATGAGTTAGTTGAACTTATCACTCATTGAAATTGAAAAAAAGTAAACAATTGAATTGGATTCGTTGGAGGGTACCAACAAAATTGAGTGCTAACTCCCATTTCTTATTGAATTAATTAATCAACAACATTGCGAAAGCTCATGGGGGTGTATCCGTATTTTGCGGAGTAGGTGAACGTACTCGTGAAGGAAACGATCTTTACATGGAAATGAAAGAATCTGGAGTAATTAATGAAGAAAATATTGCAGAATCTAAAGTGGCTCTAGTCTATGGTCAGATGAACGAACCACCGGGAGCTCGTATGAGAGTTGGTTTGACTGCCCGCGGAATATTTCCGAGATGTTAATGAACAAGACGTACTTCTATTTATCGACAATATCTTCCGTTTCGTCCAAGCAGGATCCGAAGTATCCGCCTTATTGGGTTTCAGCCCTCTGCTGTGGGTTATCAACCCACCCTTAGTACCGAAATGGGTTCTTTACAAGAAAGAATTACTTCTACCAGGTCCATAACTTCTATTCAAGCAGTTTATGTACCTGCGGACGATTTAACCGACCCTGCTCCTGCCACGACATTTGCGCATTTAGATGCTACTACTGTACTATCAAGAGGATTAGCTGCTAAAGGTATCTATCCAGCAGTCGACCCTTTAGATTCAACATCAACTATGCTCCAACCTCAGATCGTTGGCGAGGAACATTATGAAACTGCGCAAAGAGTTAAGCAAACTTTACAACGTTACAAAGAACTTCAAGACATTATAGCTATCCGGACGAATTATCCGAAGAGGATCGCTTAACTGTAGCAAGAGCACGAAAAATTGAGCGTTTCTTATCACAACCCTTTTTCGTAGCCGAAGTATTTACCGGTTCTCCGGGAAAATATGTCGGTCTAGCAGAAAAGAAACAATTAGAGGGTTTAAATTGATCCTTTCCGGAGAATTAGATAGTCTTCCTGAACAGGCCTTTTTTTTATTTGGTAGGTAACATTGATGAAGCTACTGCGAAGGCTACGAACTTAGAAATGGAGAACAACTTGAAGAAATGATCTTAAGTCTTTGTGTATTGACCCCGAATCGAATTGTTTGGGATTCAGAAGTGAAAGAAATCATTTTATCTACTAATAGTGGGCAAATTGGTGTATTACCTAATCACGCGCCTATTGCCACAGCCGTTGATATCGGTATTTTGAGAATACGCCTTAATGACCAATGGTTAACGATGGCTCTGATGGGCGGTTTTGCTAGAATAGGCAATAATGAGGTTACTGTTTTAGTAAATGATGCGGAGAAGGGGAGTGACATTGATCCACAAGAAGCTCAGCAAACTCTTGAAATAGCAGAAGCTAACTTGAGGAAAGCGGAAGGCAAGAGACAAATAATCGAGGCAAATCTAGCTCTCAGACGAGCTAGAGCACGAGTAGAGGCTATCAATGTGATTTCGTAACTATAACCAGTTGGCGGTGCGCCCGAATAATCAAAAAAAACTTCTGTATAAACAGAACTTCTGTTTATACACCTTATTTTTTTATTCTGCCAATTGAATAGAATCATAAATGGAATCGGATTCTATCTAATACAACGAAAAATTTTTAAATTTAAAAATGAAATAGAGAAATAGAATGGAATGGAAAAGATCAAAAATCAATAAAATTAAGGCGGATAGAAAAACTTATTAGATACCATGGATTCGGATATCTAATAAGTTATACCTACTATTGGATTTGAACCAATGACTCCCGCCGTATGAAAGCAATACTCTAACCACTGAGTTAAGTAGGTCATTTAGAATCAAAAAGAGAAAGAAATGGAACCCGTCACATCGATCGATTATAAATGTAATATTCTTTATAAGCAATACCGATCAAAGAGATAAAAGAAATCGGATGTTGGATCATGTAATATTCATCTTGACAAGAAATTATCGACATGATAAAATATATATCACAAGCAAAAGGGCTATAGCTCAGTTAGGTAGAGCACCTCGTTTACACGCGCGCCGATGTTTTTTCAGAGGAGTACATTATGGAATCAAAAAACTTATTGAGAAGTTGATGTCTTACTCCATGACTTTTAGGGAACAAGAGAACAATAGCCTGACAAAAGATTCGGTCCAATTTAGGTGCCCTTTTAGATTTTAGGCAACCAATAGAACCCATTATTTATTTAAGATTATTATAAGGGGAATACTCACTCTATTCAATGCTAGGCATAATGAGTATAAAGACCTCAAAAAATTCTTTTTTCGTCCTATCTTATGAACTTTAAGGTGTATGAAGTTTCATATTGGATTATTTAAGTAAAAGGGGGGCGATGGAGACTTCATTTAACTTAGGTTGATCTAAGCCAAAAGCAAACCTACGTCAGGATAACCTTCTTTGAAACACTTCGGTAGTGCTCTCAGATCGGAATCCAAATAAGAAATCAGAGCACATGGAGCCATCTTCTTATCTTCCTGTCAAGAGAATTATGGTAGACTAACTGATTATTTATATCAGTTAATGAAAGAGCCCAATGCAAAAAAATGCATGTTGGGTCTTTGAAACAGTTCGAATCATTTTGATAATAATCAGTTTGATCTGTTTTACCGAGAAGGTCTACGGTTCGAGTCCGTATAGCCCTAAAAAAAAAAGGAATAAAATAATAATAGTTGGCCAAGAGCCCTTGTAATTGTCACTAGTTGTCTTCTCTCTATCTTGTTACTGGTCTCCGGTCACTCAACTAATCTACTTGACAAGTCTTGCCTGGTCTCGACACCCGGGTCAGCCTATTTTATAGCCTGGTCGTATCTTGGGTCCATTCCTTTACCTTCACCTCCGGCTAAGAATTTCATTGCCGGTGGATAAATCTGTTTCAGAACGTGAACGATCTCAAGCTTCTAGTTTCAAATAAGCTATAAGCCTTTTTACCCGTCATAGGCCGATCTGCTCCTACCGCTTCCCGATGACTTAACCGATGACGGGCCAGTATAAAGAACCTCTCTCGAACTTAGAATACTGTCCTAGTGCGGAGGACCTCGCTAATATAATACACCCGGGAACTCTCGTAAGGATAGCCGGAATCCACCACTAGCCTTCCCGCCCTATCTATAGTAAGGGGGCTTCACATTTTGCCTCTCCAATCGTATTTCCGTCCCGGCCCTCAATTGTCACTTCGAAAAGGAAAACGGTTTTTTATATTTTTATGGATTTTTGCGAGAGTTCCTTCTTCAGCGAGCTTGGGATTGGCTATTGCGGTTCCTCCATCCCTTCGAGGGGATCTGTCTTTTGAACTTAAGTAACCCGCCTTTCCGGGCGTACTCAAGTGACTATTTATTGTTCCTGGGGAATCCATAAGTATCCCTTTCTTTAGTAAGGGCAAGCATTCGTCATAGAAAGCAATAACAGGAGAAGGAGTTACACGATCTAAACACTATAGTACGAGTCTCGTGCAGGTACATACTAATTCATTTATCACATTGTCATTCATTCTTTCAGCGGGGGTTGCTAATGCTAATACCAGAGGAGAGCCCAGCGACGATAGGTGATATCAGTGACCAAACCGGACCGGGACTGGGGAGTACGGGCGGGCTTCCTTCCTTTCGAGCGGGGTGGCTTGAGTGCGTGGTCAATAAAGAAAACCTTCCATACTACGGTTACGGTATGGATATCTAACTTGAGTGACAAAAGACAACGAATGCTTGCTTGCGAGTTCCCTTTCCCTATCACGTAAGGCTGGCTTCCCTACCGAATGCTTTCTTTCCCGAAAAATGGACATTTCCTTCTTTCCTGGTGCAGGTTCGGATGGACTAAGAGTTCCGGTAGCGGGCTTGACCAGAGTAGATTCAAAGAGAAGAACCTATTCGATAACAGCCGATTTTTGAACAATTTGAACAAAGTCAAAAGATTCCTAAAAGTAGTTCCTGACTCAAATCAGTCAACTACGGGCGGTAAAAGAGCTGGTAGTGAATCTTCGGCGCAAGCTGTAGGAGTAGGACGTAGCACATGCCATGATAGTGCTGGTTTGGGGAACTCTCTCCTGGGGAATGGGTCCTCTGCTCCAAGGTTGCCAATTGATGATTTATAAAGCCTTAATAACCCCCGAAACAAAGAGAACAGAGTGAAAGACTTGTCCTGAATAAAGCATTGACTCACAGCCTTGTTGGTGATGGAACGGGCTAAACCCGCCTGGAGCATGGGGTCCAGCCAATAGACCTACCTATTAGGGTTAGGTGTTCTGGCGACGCATATGAGATGCGAAGTCCTGAGTGGAATGCATACGGGGGTTGGACCTAAACTCATGGCTTTTAGGATCTACTTCTGGGATTCAAGTGGCTTTTCATGCCCGATACAAGGGGGAGTGGACTAGGCCAGAGTTCTAAGAGAAGAAGAGAAGGAGAATGGGG